GAGGAACATTTCGTTCGATTCAAGATCCATATTATTGAACAAAAAATGGGTTGGTTTGAGATTATCGACGAGTTGTCTAAGCCAAGTCCTTTCTTTTTGTCGGAGCGACTTCTCAAGTTTTCTTTATTTTTGTTTAACGCACTCTCTGTGAGTTCCCGGAATACCCCCGTTCATAGGTCCGCGATCTACATCTCTGAATTGCAAGGTCCGACTGATCACCTCGGCAATGAGGTGGTAGAATCAATCGGTCCTCAAATGGTTCCTTTTGAAAAATTGAAACCCTCCTTATTGGATGATCATGAGACTTCGCGGAGGATTGGCTCCTTCCATCCTAGAAAGAATCGCAGGAAATCCTTTGATAACACGGATTCCGATTTCTCAACGATATTCCACGAGCAAGACAATTGGCTGAATCCCGTGAAACCATTTCATAGAAGTTCGTTGATATCTGCTTTTTATAAAGCAAATCGACTTCGATTCTTGAATAATCCACATGGCTTCCGCTTCGATTGTAACAAAAGATTCCCCTTTTATGTGGAAAAGGCCCGTAGCAAAAATGATGCTTTTATGTATGGACAATTCCTCAATACCTTGTTCATTCGCAACAAAATATTTTCTTTGGGCGTCGGTAAAAAAAAAGATGCTTTTTGGTGGAGAGATACTCTTTCAGCAATCGAGTCACAGGTATCTAACATATTCATACCTAAGGATTTTCCACAAAGTGGTGACGAAATGGATAACTTGTACAAAGGTAGAGCTATTTACTCGATCGCAGACATTTCTGCAACACCTCGAACAGAGGGAGACGTAGTCAATTTGGAAAGAACTTATTCAGAAGGGAAGAACTTGCATCAGTCTCTCAATTTCAATTCAAACATGGCTTTCATTCACAGTCTATGTTCTGAGAAATATTTACTACCCAAAAAGAGGAAAAAAGAGAGCAAACAGAGTCTGGAGAACAAACGGAGTATTCGGCGACAGAAAGACGAAGTTTGGGTAAAGCGGATATATACAAAACGTAAAGCTCGACGAGATCGTGTTTTGTTAATTCGAAAAAAATGGAAGCTCGTCAAAGCATTTATGCCATGGGCCTTCACTTTGCAAGGGTACAGATATCTAAAGAGTCTACTTTTTCAAATTGGTGTAGAACTCTGGAGACTACATCGCCAAAACAAGTATGTATCCGCTTTTTGTAATATTGGATCCCTTTTTTTTGATATTCTTCAGATATCCGTTAAAAAAGATAAAATGAAACGCATTCAAGCTTGTTTTCAAAAATGGAAGATGAAATATAGGTTTCTACCTAAGATTCACAGGAAGATAAGTAGGATTCAGAGAAATATAATTGCGCATCAGAGGGAGTCTTTCGGTAAGCTTCTTCTGGACCAAGACATGAGTCTTCGAAATAATAAGCCACCAGTGATATCGACACATCTGAAATCGACATATCTTCGGGAGTTCCTCTATTCAACCCTTTTCCTTCTTCTTGTTGTTGGATATTTCGTTTGCAAACAGCTTGGATCTATTTTCTGGACCGCTATTGAGTTACAGAAAGAGTTCAAAATGGTCCAATTTTTGGTAATGGAACCAGAACTGCTTGAGATTGAGGTGAAACAACTTCTGGATAGGTATCCTCTATCTGAATCGAATTCTTTCTGGTTGAGGTTAACTGATATCTTTCTAGGTGCTCTGCAAAGGCTGTTATTGCTTCATCCTTTCTTTAGTCGTTATGGACTACTCGTGAGTCACAAGACCTATTTGAGGAATAACCTCATCGAGATCAGCAATCTCATAGGTATCCTCATCGATCAATTCACTTTTTCGATAAATACGAGAAATCTAAGTCATATAAGTAAAGAGATCTATTCAGTGATAAGAAAAAGAAAAAAGGGCTGGTATTGGGTTGATGAAAAAATAACAGACTGGGCCAGACGCTGTGAGTGGGTTGATAATGAAGAAAAAGACGTCTTGATTCAGTTCTGCACCGTAACGCACGAAAAAAGGATTGATCAAATTTTATGGGATCTGACTGATAGTGATCATTTCTCAAAGACTGAGTTTGCTTCTCAAAGGATGGAACACCCGGGAGAAAATTACTTACGAAAAGTAATTGAACTTCATAACAAGGATTTTCTAAATTATGAGTTCGATACATCCTGGTTAGCAGAAAGACGGATATTCCTTGCTTATTATCATACACTCACTTATTCACGAACCACGTCTGAGGCTAATAGTGGTGATGACCAAAACCAAAAACCCTTTTCGCTCCGCTTATCCTTAGCCCCCGCTAGGGGTATTTTAGTGATAGGTTCTCTAGGACTTGGACGATCCTATTTGATCAAATACCTAACACAAACCTCCCATGTTCCTTTGATTACGATATTTCTGGACAAGTTCAGGGATACAATTTTTCGTTTTGAGGATGGTGATATAGAGGATGACGATTCTACTGACACTGACTTCGACATTTTTATTGATGCTCGTGAGCCTATTGAGGCAA